TTTATTTATTTTTTATTTAAATAAAATTTATTAAAAACGGTTAAAAATTAAAATAAATTAAAAATTTATTTTAATTATATATATATATATATTAAATATTTAATAAATTAATATATTTATTATTCCTTAAATAATTAAAAAAATTAATATTAATTATATTAATTATTTCATTATTTTAATGAATAATAATTGTTTGATACTATATTTTGTATTTAATATGAATATTATAAAGAGAAAAAAAAAAGAACTATTAAATGTTTAATAATTAATATTAAACATTTTATATAAAAATTAATTATTATATTAAATATTTAAATATAAAAAAAAAAAAAAAAAAATTCTATGTGAAAAATAATGTATATAATATAAATGTTTATAGTTTATAAAATTTATTTAATTATTTATTTTACATATAAATTTTAGTATTTAATTTATTTAAAAAATAATTTAAATTTTAATGTAGTAATTAACATTAAATTATTTAAGAAATTAAGAATTAGTAATATTGTAATTAATAACAAATTTTGTGCCAGCAGTTGCGGTTATACAAAAGTTAAGTTAAATTTTATTAGTTAATTAATTAATAAATAAATTTAATTGAAAATTTAAATTATTAGGTGAAATTTTAATTTAATAAAATATTATATTTATTTTATGATTTAATAAATTTTTTTTAAAAACTAGGATTAGATACCCTATTATTAAATTTTAAATTTTAAATACTAAAATAGTAAATAATTATTTATTGAAACTTAAATAATTTGGCGGTATTTTAGTTCATTTAGAGGAATCTGTTTAATAATTGATAATACACGAATAAATTTACTTAATTTAAAATTTTGTATATCGTTGTTAAAAAAATATTTTTAAAAAATAAATAATATTTTAAATTTAATATAATAATGTAAATCAGATCAAGATGCAGATTATAATTAAGAATATAATGGATTACAATAATTTTATTTAAATGGATAAATATTTGAAAAAATTTTTTGAAGGTGGATTTAAATGTAATTTTATTTAATTTAATATAATGATTAAAAATTAAAATATGTACATATTGCCCGTCGCTTTCATATAAATAAATTGGAATAAGTCGTAACAAAGTAGAGATACTGGAAAGTGTTTCTAGAAAGACAAATTAGAGCTTGATTAAAAGTTTTTCATTTACATTGAAAAGATATTAAAAATATTAATTAATTTGAGGGGAAAAATTAATTAATATAATAGTTAATAAAAGTAATTTTAAATTTTGGAAGTTAATAATATTTTAATTGGGGGGTTAAAGTATATTAAAAGAAAAAATATAAATATTTATAGAAAATTAGTATTGTAAAAGAATTTTGAAATATTTGAAAATAAATTTATTATTAAGTAATTTTAATTTAGTGTATCTTGTGTATCAGAGTTTATTAAATAATAATTTTAGTTTAAAAATATTCTCGAATTTAAAAGAGATAATTAATTATAAAAGTTATTGTTGTATAAATATTTTTAATAATTAATTTGAAATGAGATGTTAATCGTTTTTAAATATATCTAGTTTTTTTAGAAAAAAATTTAATTTTAAATTTATTATATTATATAATATTAATTATATTTAATAAAAATATTTAATAAATTTTATATTTTAAGGGATAAGCTTTAAATTAAATTTAATATAATAATAAAATAAATTTTATTTGAAATTTTTATGATTTATATTATTAATAAATTATAGTTTATTATAAATAATTTCATTTAAAATAAAATTTAATAGTATAATTTATTTTAGATTTATAAAAATAAATTTTTTAATGAGAAAAAAATTAATATAATGATAAAATTAGTATATAAAATAATAAATAATTATTAAAAATTAATAAAATTATTTATTAGGAATTCGGCAAATAGGAAATATAATTATAATACTCACTTGTTTATCAAAAACATGTCTTTTTGAAAATAATATAAAGTCTAATCTGCCCACTGATATTAATTAAAGGGCTGCAGTATATTGACTGTACAAAGGTAGCATAATCATTAGTCATTTAATTGATGACTTGTATGAAAGATTGGATGAAGTATTAACTGTCTTATAAATAAATTATAAAATTTAATTTTTAAATTAAAAAGTTTAAATAAATTAAAAAGACGAGAAGACCCTATAGAGTTTTATAATTTATATATTTATAATTATTAATTAATTAAAAATTTTTAATTATATAAATTATTTTATTGGGGTGATAGAAAAATAAAAAGAACTTTTTTTATAAAAAGTCATAAATAAGTGAGTAAATGATCCAATTTTATTGATTATAAGAAAAAATTACCTTAGGGATAACAGCGTTATTTATTTTTTTAGTTCATATAAAAAATTAAGTTTGCGACCTCGATGTTGGATTAAGATAAAAATTAAATGTAGAAGTTTAAATTTTTGATCTGTTCGATCATTAAAATCTTACATGATCTGAGTTCAGACCGGTGTGAGCCAGGTTGGTTTCTATCTTTTAATAAATAAAATATTTTAGTACGAAAGGATTGGATATTTAAATTAAATTTATTTAAATTGAATTTTATTAAATATAATATATATATATATATATATATAATTTAAAATTTATACTATTTTGGCAGAAAAATGTAATGATTTTAGAAGTCATAAATGTATAATTTAATTATATAGATAGTATATGTTATTATATGATATTTATATAGTTTATCTTGGGTTATTAATTTTAGTTATTGGAGTATTAATTGGTGTTGCTTTTTTAACTTTATTTGAGCGTAAAGTTTTAGGTTATATTCAAATTCGTAAAGGACCTAATAAATTAGGAATTAGAGGTATTTTACAGCCTTTTTCTGATGCTGTTAAATTATTTACTAAGGAACAAACTTATCCTAATTTTTCTAATTATATTATGTATTATTTTTCTCCTGTTTTAGCTTTTATTTTATCTTTATTAATTTGAATAGTTATTCCTTATTATTTTAATATAATTAGATTTAATTTGGGTGTTTTATTTATTTTATGTTGTTTAAGATTGGGAGTTTATACTGTTATAATTGCTGGTTGGTCTTCAAATTCTAATTATGCATTATTAGGTGGATTACGAGCAGTAGCTCAAACTATTTCTTATGAGGTTAGATTGGCTATGATTTTTCTATCAAGACTTATAATAATTATAGATTATAATCTTTTAATTTATAGATTTTATCAAAAGTTAGTTTGATTTATTTTCATTATACTTCCTTTAGGTTTATGTTGAGTTAGATCTATATTGGCTGAAACTAATCGAACTCCTTTTGATTTTGCTGAAGGGGAAAGAGAATTAGTTTCAGGGTTTAATGTTGAATATAGAAGTGGAGGATTTGCTTTAATTTTTTTAGCGGAATATTCTAGAATTTTATTTATAAGTTTATTATTTGTTTTAATTTATCTAGGAGGGTTTGATTTAAATATTATATTTTATATAAAATTAACATTAATTTCTTTTTTATTTATTTGAGTTCGAGGGACATTGCCTCGTTATCGTTATGATAAATTAATATATTTAGCTTGAAAAAGATATTTACCTATTTCTTTAAATTTTTTATTATTTTTTTTAGGATTAAAAATTTTTTTATAAAAATAATTATTTTTAGTATAAAATTAATAGAATAATAATTCTTTCTTAAGTTTTCAAAACAAATGCTTAAACAAGCTCATTAATTATTCCTTAAAAATTAAAGTATCTCAGTATATTCTTAATAACGGGTTAATGATATAATAAGAGAAATAAAAAATAGTTAATAATTGTCCTGTTAAAATATAAGGATCTTCTACAGGTCGTGCTCCAATTCAAGTTAAAAGAATAATTATTATTACTAGGAATCAAAATAGAATTTGATTAATGGGATAGAATTGAATTCCTTGAATTTTTTTATTAAATGTAAAAGGTAAAATAATTAAAATTAAGATTGATATGATTAAAGCAATTACACCTCCTAATTTATTAGGGATTGATCGTAAAATAGCATAAGCAAATAAAAAATATCATTCAGGTTGAATATGAACTGGAGTAACTAAGGGATTTGCGGGGATAAAGTTATCAGGATCTCCTAATAAATAGGGATTTGTAAAAGTTAATATAATTAAAATTATTAATATGATAATACCTCCAATTAAATCCTTATATGTGAAAAAGGGATGAAAGGGAATTTTATCTAAATTTCTATTAAGTCCTAAGGGATTATTTGATCCTGTTTGATGTAAAAATAATAAATGAATAATAGTTAATATTAATACAATAAAAGGCAATAAAAAATGAAATGTGTAAAATCGAGTTAGAGTTGCATTATCAACAGCAAATCCTCCTCAGATTCAATTAACTAATATAGATCCAAGGTAAGGAATTGCTGATAAGAGATTAGTGATAACTGTAGCTCCTCAGAAAGATATTTGTCCTCAAGGTAGTACATATCCTATAAAAGCTGTTGCTATAAGTATAAATAAAATAATTACTCCAATTATTCACGTGTATTTTAAATTAAAAGATTCATAATAAATTCCTCGTCCAATATGGAGATAAATACAAATGAAAAAAAAGGATGCTCCATTAGCGTGGAGAGTTCGAATTAATCATCCATAATTAACATTTCGACAAATATAATTAATACTATAAAATGCTAATTCAATATTTGCGGTATAATATATAGTTAAGAATAGTCCTGTTAAAATTTGGATAATTAAACAAAAAGCTAGTAGAGATCCAAAATTTCATCAATAAGAAATATTAGATGGGGAAGGAAGATCAATTAAGGATCCATTTAAAATTTTTAAAATTGGATGAGTTTTACGAATTAATAAAAATTTATTATTTATCATTTTTATTTATTAAAGTTATATTAATTTATTAAATTTTTGATCGTAAAGGACCATAAAAAATATTAGTGATTTTTACTACTGCAATTAATGTAATAAATAAATAAATAATTAATATTAATATAATTATAAAAGTTTGACTATTGTATAATTTAGTTAAATTAATTTTATTTTCATTATTAATGAATAAATTTAATGAATTAAAATTATCTATTTCTGAATTAGTTGAAAGATTTAATCAAAATAAATTATTCATATATATTATTTGACATAATAAAAAAAAGAAAAAAGAAATTCTTAAAATTAATTTGAAGTTAAATGATGGTTTAAATAATTCATTAGAAGCAATTCTAGAAACATAAATAAATAGAACTAATAATCCTCCTATAAAAGTTAAAAATAAAATATAAGAAAATCAATAAGTTTTAATTATTATTCCTGAAATTAAACAAATTATTAAAGTTTGAATTAAGATTATTAATCCCATGGATAATGGGTTATTAATAAATAATATAAAAAATGAAGTAATAATAATAATAAATGATAATGTTATTTTTATAATTTCAAATCAAAGAGTAGTTTAATTAAAATAATAATTTTGGAGATTATTGATAAAGAAATTCTTTTTCTTTGAAGTTTTTAAAATTATTATTTAATTTTGATTTACAAGACCAATGTTTTTTTTAAACTATAAAAACTAAAAAAAAAAATGATAATTTTTATATGATTTATTTTTATTTTAATATTTGTTATTGGTAATTTAATTTTTGTTTTAAAACATAAACATTTATTAATTATTTTATTAAGATTAGAGTTTATTGTTTTAAGAATTTTTTTTTTTATATTAGTTTATTTAAATTATGTTGAATATGATAGATATATATTAATAATATTTTTAGTTTTTTCTGTTTGTGAAGGAGCTTTGGGGTTATCAATTTTAGTTTCAATAATTCGTACTCATGGTAATGATTATTTTCAAAGATTTAATATTTTATAAAATTTAATGATAAAATTTTTAATAATAATAATATTTTTAATTCCTTTTTGTTATCAATTTTAGTTTCAATAATTCGTACTCATGGTAATGATTATTTTCAAAGATTTAATATTTTATAAAATTTAATGATAAAATTTTTAATAATAATAATATTTTTAATTCCTTTTTGTTTTATAAAAAATATATTTTGAATGGTTCAAATAGTTTTGTTTTTTATGATATTTTTATTTATAAATTTAATAATAATGGATTTTAGTTTATTTTGTAATTTAAGTTATATACTATCTTGCGATATTTTATCTTATGGATTAATTATATTAAGAATTTGAATTTCTATTTTAATAATTATAGCAAGAGAAAATTTATTAAAATTAAATTTTTATGTTAATTTTTTTTTATTTAATATTATTTTTTTATTAATTATATTATTTTTAACTTTTAGAGTAATAAATATATTTATGTTTTATTTATTTTTTGAGGGAAGATTAATTCCTACATTAATATTAATTATTGGTTGAGGGTATCAACCTGAGCGTATTAAAGCGGGGATATATTTATTATTTTATACTTTATTTGTTTCTCTTCCTTTATTAATGGGTATTTTTTATATTTTTAATGAATTAAATAGAATGTTAATTTATTTTTTAAAATTTATTAATATAAATATTTATTTATTATATTTTTCAATAATTATAGCTTTTTTAGTAAAAATACCTATGTATTTTGTTCATTTATGATTACCTAAAGCTCATGTAGAAGCTCCAGTTTCAGGTTCTATAATTTTAGCTGGTATTATATTAAAGTTAGGAGGATATGGATTATTACGATTATTAATTTTTTTACAAGAAATTAATTTAAAATTAAATTATTTAAGAGTTATTATTAGTTTAATTGGTGGATTTTTTATTAGTTTAAAATGTTTTTGTCAGATTGATATTAAATCTTTAATTGCCTATTCTTCTGTTGCTCATATAAGTATAGTTATTAGAGGGATTATAATTATAAATTATTGAGGATTTATAGGTTCATATATTATAATAATTGGGCATGGATTGTGTTCTTCTGGGATATTTTGTTTAGCTAATATTAGCTATGAACGTTTACATAGACGAAGATTATATATTAATAAAGGTATAATAAATTTTATACCTTCCATAAGATTGTGGTGATTTTTATTATTATCTTCTAATATAGCTGCTCCTCCTAGTTTAAATTTAATAGGAGAAATTAGATTAATTAATAGTTTAATAAGTTGATCTTGGATTTCAATAATTGTTTTAATATTAATTTCTTTTTTTAGAGCAGGGTATAGTTTATATTTATATTCTTTTGTTCAACATGGAAAATATTATTCTGGTATTTATAGATATTATACTGGTGTTTCTCGTGAGTATTTATTATTATTTTTACATTGATTTCCTTTAAATTTTATAGTAATTAAAATTGATTATAGAATAATTTGATTTTATTTAAATAATTTAATTAAAAATATTGATTTGTGGTGTCAAAAATATGAATAAAATTTTCATTTTAAATTATTAATAATATTAAATATTCTATTTGTTTTATTTCATTTTTTTTTTTGTTTTTTATAATATTAATAAATTTTATTATAATAATTTATTTTATTATAAATGATTTAGTAATTTTTTTGGAGTGGGAAATTATATCTTTTAATTCAAATATAATTATTATATCTATTTTATTGGATTGAATATCTTTATTATTTATAATATTTGTTTTTTTGATTTCTTCTGTTGTTATTTATTATAGAAAAAGATATATATCTTCGGAATTAAATTTAAATCGTTTTATTATTTTAGTTTTATTATTTGTTAGTTCAATAATATTATTGATTATTAGACCTAATATCATTAGAATTTTATTAGGTTGAGATGGTTTAGGGTTAGTTTCTTATTTATTAGTAATTTATTATCAAAATTTAAAATCTTATAATGCTGGTATATTAACTGCTTTATCAAATCGAATTGGAGATGTCTTAATTTTAATAGTTATTTCTTGAATATTAAATTATGGAAGATGAAATTATATTTTTTATTTAGAATTTATAAATAATGATTTTGAGATAAGAATAGTTAGAACAATAATTATTTTAGCAGCTATAACTAAAAGAGCTCAAATTCCTTTTAGATCATGATTACCAGCAGCTATAGCTGCTCCTACTCCAGTTTCTGCTTTAGTACATTCTTCAACTTTAGTAACTGCGGGGGTTTATTTATTAATTCGATTTAATTTATTATTAATTGATACTTTTTTTTTAAAGGTTTTATTGTTATTATCTGGATTAACAATATTTATGTCAGGAGTAAGAGCTAATTATGAATATGATTTAAAAAAAATTATTGCTTTATCTACTTTAAGACAATTAGGATTAATAATAAGAGTTTTAAGAATAGGGTTACCTGATTTAGCTTTTTTTCATTTATTAACTCATGCTATATTTAAAGCTTTATTATTTATGTGTGCGGGAGTTATTATTCATATAATAAGAGATATACAAGATATTCGTTTTATAGGAGGGATTAATAAGTATATTCCTTTAACTTCTTTATGTATAAATATTTCTAATATAGCTTTATGTGGAATTCCTTTTTTAGCTGGATTTTATTCAAAAGATTTAATTTTAGAATTGATTAGATTTAGTAATTTAAATTTATTAGTTTTTTTTTTATTTTATGTTTCTACAGGTTTAACAATATTTTATACAATTCGATTAATTATATATTTAATAATTAGTGATTATAATTTATTAAGAGTTTATAATTTATATGATGAAGATTATATTATATTAAAAAGAATATTTATTTTATTATTAATAAGAGTAGTAAGAGGAAGATTTTTAAGTTGAATAATTTTTTCTTATCCTTATATAATTTATTTACCAATTAATTTAAAAATACTGGTGATTTATGTTAGTTTTATAGGAGGGATTTTAGGATATTTAGTTAGAAATATGAAAATTTATTCTGTTAATAAATTTTTATTAACTTATAATTTAAGAAACTTTTTATGTTTAATATGATTTATACCTAGTTTATCAACTTATGGTGTAAGATATTATTTTCTTAATTTTGGTCAAAAATTATTAAAGGTTATTGATATAGGATGAAGAGAATTATATATAGGAGTAGGGATAATAAGTATTATTAAAAAGTATTCTATTTTTTATAATTTATTTCAAATAAATAATTTAAAAATTTATTTATTTAGATTTGTTTTATGAATAACTTTAATTATAATTATATTATTTATATATCTAAATAGCTTATAAATTAGAGTATAATATTGAAGATATTAAGGAGATAGTATTATCTTTAGATATTTATAAAAAATAAATTTTTTATTTTTACAATGAAAATGTAAAGTTTTTATTAAACTATATAAATATATATATATATATATATATATTATTTATATTATTTGATATAAATGAGAGAAAGAAAGAAAAAAAAAGAAAGAAGAGGTATAGTAGATAGAAAGAAATATTAATGGGATTTAACCACTAGAAATTAAGTTAGCAGCTCAATTTAATGTATATTTCTTTAATTGGAATATTTAATTCAATGTTATCATTAACAGTGATATACCTCTAATTTGGTTTCAATTAATATATATATATATATATATATTAAAAAGAAAAGAATGAAGGGGTTGGGTTATAAATAAGGAGCTTATTAAGCTCATTCTTTTAAGTCGAAATTAAATGCAAAATTGCTTCATATTTTGTATAAAAAGAAATAAGATAAATTATATTGAATAATATTTTTTGAATGCAAATCAAATGTTTTTATAAACTATAATCCTTATATATAATATATATATATATATATTGTTTTATAATGATATTTATAATTAATAAATTTAATTTGTTCAGTTTAATATATTTTGGTTTCATTCATGATAAAGACCAATAAGTAAAATTATAATAAAAAAAAATCTAATTTTTGTTCATAAAATAAAATTTACTAATATAAATAATGGAATAATAGGAAAAATTAGGGCAATTTCTACATCAAAAATTAAAAAAATAACTGTGATTAAAAAAAAATGTAAGGAAAAAGGAATTCGAGCTGGAGATTTAGGGTCAAATCCACATTCAAATGGAGAAGATTTTTCTCGGTCTGATATTGATTTTTTTGATAAAATAATTGATAATAATATTAGAATATTAACAATAATTATAATTAAAATAAAAATGTTTATTATTATAATAATTATTTATATTAAATAAAATTAAACTTTTTGATTGGAAGTCAAATATACTAAATATATTATATAAATAATTAATTTCCTCATCAATAAATAGAAATATAAAGAAATAATCAAACTACATCAACAAAATGTCAATATCATGCTGCTGCTTCAAATCCAAAATGATGATTTTTAGAAAAATGATTGTTTAAATGACGAATTAAACAAATTAAAAGAAATATTGTTCCAATAATAACATGTAAACCATGAAATCCTGTTGCTATAAAAAAAGTTGAGCCATAAATACTATCTGCAATGGTAAAAGGAGCTTCAAAATATTCATATGCTTGAAGAATGGTGAAATAAATTCCTAAAATAATAGTAATAAATAAGCCTTGAGTAGTTTGAGAGTTATTATTTTCTATTAAGGCATGATGAGCTCAAGTAACAGATACTCCTGATCTAATTAAAATAATTGTATTTAATAAAGGAATTTGAAATGGGTTAAAGGGGATAATATTTATAGGAGGTCATATTGATCCAATTTCAATATTAGGGGATAAACTACTATGAAAGAATGCTCAAAAAAAAGATAAAAAAAAAAATACTTCTGAGACAATAAATAAAATTATTCCTCAACGAAGACCTTTTGTTACTAAAATGGTATGTTTCCCTTGAAGAGTTCCTTCACGACAAACATCTCGTCATCATTGATATATAGTTAAAATAATAATAAAATATCCAAGAATTAGTAAATTTATATTAAAGTTATGGAATCATTTAATTATACCTGTTACTAAAGTTATAACTCCAATGGCTCCTGTTAAAGGTCATGGTCTGTAATCTACTAAATGAAATGGGTGATTAAAATTTATTTTCATTAGTTATTTAATTAACTTCACTAGAATAAAGAGTTCTTAAAATTGTGATGACATAAGATTGAATAATAGCAACAGCTGACTCTAAAATTAATAAAAGAATTTGAATTAAAATTAATATTATAATTATATAATAATTTATATTAGGTCCTGTACTTCTTAAAAGAGTTATTAATAAATGTCCTGCAATTATATTAGCAGTTAATCGAACTGCTAATGTTCCTGGTCGAATAATATTTCTAATTGTTTCAATTAATACTATAAAAGGTATAAGAATTGGAGGTGTTCCTTGGGGAATTATATGGATAAATATATGTTGAGAATTATTGATTCATCCATAAATTATAAAGCTTAATCATAAAGGTAGTGAAATTGAGAGGGATAAAGTTAAATGACTTGTACTTGTAAAAATATATGGAAACAATCCTAAAAAATTATTAAATAAGATAAAAGAAAATATTGAAATAAAAATAAATGTTGATCCTTGAAAATAATTATTTTTTATTAAAGTTTTAAATTCATTATGGAGTTTATTGAAAATAAAATTTCAAAATAAATGATGTCGATTAGGAATTAATCAAAATGTATAAGGAATAAATAAAATTCCTAGAGTTGTTCTAATTCAATTTAATGGGAGATTAAATAAATTAGTTGAAGGATCAAAGATTGAAAATAAATTACTTATCATTTTCAATGTAAATATTTATTTTTATGATTAAATAATTTTTTTTTGTTGATAGAAATATTATTATAAATATAATAATTTATAATATTAAAAATTATAAATATTAATAAAAAAAAGAAAAAAGATATTAATCAATTAATAGGTATTATTTGAGGTATAAAAGAATATTACTTAAGTAATAATTTAAATTTGACATATTTATGTTATAAATTAACTAATTCTTTCATTAGAAGTAATTGCTAATTTACTATTTTTTGATTTAAGAGACCAATACTTGCTTTCAGTCATCTAATGAGTTATAATTATTAATTCAATTAATAAAATTTTTAATTGAAATTCTTTCGATTACAATAGGTATAAATCTATGATTAGCTCCACAAATTTCTGAGCATTGACCATAAAAAATTCCTGGCCGGTTAATAAAAAAGTTAGTTTGATTTAATCGACCAGGGTTAGCATCTACTTTTACTCCTAGTGAAGGAATAGTTCATGAGTGAATTACATCTGTAGCAGTTACTATAATTCGAATTTGATTATTTATAGGTAGAATAATTCGATTATCAACATCTAATAAACGGAAATTATTAGGTTGAAGTTCATTTATGGGGATTATATAAGAATCAAATTCAATATTGTGAAAATCTGAATATTCATAACTTCAATATCATTGGTGTCCAATTGATTTTAATGTAATTAAAGGAGTATTTAATTCATCTAATAAATAAAGTAATCGAAGGGATGGTAATGCAATAAAAATTAAAGTAATTGCTGGTAAAATTGTTCAAATTAATTCAATTATTTGACCTTCTAATAAAAATCGATTAATATATTTATTAAAAAGTAAACTAAATATTAAATATCCAACTAAAATTGTAATTATAATAAGAATAATTAAGGTATGGTCATGGAAGAAAATAATTTGTTCTATTAAAGGGGAGGCTCTATTTTGTAAGTTAAGATTAGATCATGTTGCTATTTCTAAAAAAAGGATAAACCTTTATAAATGGGGTTTAAATCCATTACATATAATCTGCCATATTAGAAATTACTTAAAATAGGAAGTTCATTATAAGAGTGTTCAGCAGGAGGTAAATTTTGATATCATTCAATAGATGAGGTTAAATTTAATGGGAATAGTGTAATTCGTTGATTAATTATAGATTCTCAAACAATAATTAATATAAATATAATGGCTAATAATGAAATATAAGAGCCTAAAGAAGAAATAATATTTCAAGAAATATAGGAATCTGGGTAATCAGAATATCGTCGAGGTATACCAGCTAATCCTAAAAAATGTTGAGGAAAAAAAGTTAAATTGACTCCAATAAATATAATGAAAAATTGAATTTTTAATAAAAAGGGATTTATACATAATCCTGTAAAGAGAGGGTATCAATGAATAAACCCTCCTATAATTGCAAATACTGCTCCTATGGAAAGAACATAGTGAAAATGAGCTACAACATAATAAGTATCATGTAATGTCATATCAATTGAGGAATTTGATAAAATTACTCCAGTTAATCCTCCAACAGTAAATAAAAATACAAATCCTAATCTTCATAAAATTGAAGGTGAATAATTAATTTGTGCTCCATGAAAGGTTGCTAATCATCTAAAAATTTTAATACCGGTTGGTACAGCAATAATTATAGTTGCTGATGTAAAATAAGCTCGTGTATCAATATCTATTCCTACAGTAAATATGTGATGAGCTCAAACAATAAATCCTAGTAATCCAATAGCTAATATAGCATAAATTATTCCTAAGCAACCAAAAGTTTCTTTTTTTCCTCTTTCTTGAGAAATAATATGAGAAATTATTCCAAATCCAGGTAAAATTAAAATATAAACTTCAGGATGTCCAAAAAATCAAAATAAATGTTGATAAAGGATAGGGTCTCCTCCTCCTGCAGGATCAAAAAAAGAAGTGTTGAGATTTCGATCAGTTAATAATATAGTAATAGCTCCTGCTAGAACAGGTAATGAGAGAAGTAATAAAAATGCTGTAATACCTACAGCTCATACAAATAAAGGTATTTGATCAAATATTAATTTATTTAGTCGTATATTAATAATTGTTGTAATGAAATTAATAGCTCCTAAAATAGAAGAAATACCAGCTAAATGTAAGGAAAAAATAGCTAAATCTACAGAACTACCTCTATGAGCAATATTAGATGAAAGTGGGGGATAGACTGTTCATCCTGTTCCTGCTCCGTTTTCTACAATTCTTCTTGAAATTAAAAGGGTTAAGGAGGGGGGGAGTAATCAAAAACTTATATTATTTATTCGGGGGAAAGCTATATCTGGGGCTCCTAATATAAGGGGAACTAATCAATTTCCAAATCCTCCAATTATAATAGGTATAACTATAAAAAAAATTATAATAAAAGCATGAGCAGTTACAATAGTATTATAAATTTGATCATCACCAATTAAAGATCCTGGATTTCCTAATTCAGCTCGAATTAATAATCTAAGTGAAGTTCCTACTATACCAGCTCAAATACCAAAAATAAAATATAATGTTCCAATATCTTTATGATTTGTTGAATAAAGTCATTTTCGCATAAAAAAAAATAAAATGGCTGAGTAAATAAGCGATAAATTGTAAATTTATTAACGAGAAGTTAATTCTCTTTTATTAGTCTTATATTCATTTAATAATGATATAAAATTGCAAATTTTAAGGAGTAAAAAAATTATTACTAAGGCTTAAAGAATAGTTCTTTATATATAATTTTGAAGATTATTAGTTTTTTTAACTTAAAACCTTTTTATAGAAAAAAAAAGGTTCTAAAAATTATTCCTAATAAAGAAATATAAGAAAAAATATTAATAAAAAAAAATTTTTTATTTTTTATAAAAATTTTTAATCATTTAGTTTTAAGATAATTAAATAAAAAAATTGAATATATAATTCGAATATAAAAAAATAAAATAATTAAACTTATAATAATTATAATAAAAGTTAATATATATATATTATTTATAATTAAAAAATTAATAATAATTCATTTAGGGAAAAATCCAATAAAGGGGGGTAATCCCCCTAAGGATAAAAAATTAATTAATAAATTAATTTTAACTAAAGAATTGATATTATTAATAAATAATTGATTAACATAAAATATATTCATAGAATAAAAAATAAAAAATATAATTCTAATTATAAATGAATAAATTAATAGATAGAATAATCATAAATTTTCTGAAATTATAATTGAAAATAGTATTCATCCTAAATTATTGATTGAAGAAAAAGCTATTAATTTACGTAAGGAAGTTTGATTTAATCCTCCTAATGCTCCAATAATAACATTAAGAATAATATTAAATAAAATAAAATTTTTATTGATGTAATAAGATAAAATAATTATTGGAGTGATTTTTTGTCATGTTATTAAGATAAAATTGTTAAATCATGATAAACCTTCTACAATATTAGGGAATCAAAAATGGAAAGGTGCTGATCCTATTTTTATTAATATTGAAGAATTAATTATAATTGATAATATTATATTTATTTCAAAATTTTTTAATAAAATTATTTTTAATAAAATAGAAAATAAAAAATTAATTGAGGCAATAGATTGAATTAAAAAATATTTTAAAGAAGCTTCTGTTGATAATAAATTATTAGAATTAGAAATTAAAGGAATAAATCTTAGCAGATTAATTTCTAAACCAATTCAACATCCAAATCAAGAATTAGAAGAAATTGAAATTAAAGTACTAAAAATTAAAATGAAAAAAAAAAATATTTTAGAAGAATTTCTTGAAAAAAAAATTTAAAATAATTAAAATAATATAAAAAATTATAAATTTAATTATTTAAATATATATTTTAGTGTAAGAAGCACAGTAATTTTTGATATTATTAGATATAGTTTAATTCTATAAAATATAATAAAGGTAAAAAATTTACTTAATTTATCCTATCAGAATAATCCTTTAATCAGGCACTTTATTCTTTAAAAAAAAGAATTTTCTTTATATTTGAGGTATGAGCCCAAAAGCTTATTTTAGCTTATTTTTAA